TGATATCATTCGTGTATTTCTTAGAGTACGACGGACGAATAGAATCTTCTTATGATTCCATTAAACTTCTTATGATTCCATTAAACTTCTTATGATTCCATTAAGAATATATATGCCATAGATCCCACAGGGATTGTAGTTCAATTGGTCAGAGCACCGCCCTGTCAAGGCGGAAGCTGCGGGTTCGAGCCCCGTCAGTCCCGAACTAGGATCCGATGAATCTCTCTATTCATCTTTCCTTGTTTTTCTTTTCGCATTTCTCATCAAACAAATACGAGTACGGAAATTTCCAATTTTCCACTATTACGATTGATCCAATTTTCCACTATTACGATTGATAAGGGGGAGACATAGCATATATAGAGTAAATTGGTACAATCCGCGGTATTACTCTATTCCGTATTTTAATTTGAAGAGATCGTCCTCGTCTGACTTCTTTTTCGATTGTTCTTGATCCATGAAATGGAGTAGAATGCCCTTACTGGGGTACATATAAATAAATCTTATTTGTTTATTGTACTCTAGAGAATGAATTTAATAGAATGTCCTTCGCTTGGAAACAATCTATCTCATTCTCGTGCAAATTGCAGGCTCTATTTTTTCTCCATGTTTTCCAGTCCAAATCTAAGAAGGAGGGTGCTAATAAAAGAAAAGAACAAGTAAGCACCCTTTTCCGTCAATTTATTGAAATAGTGGATCTCTTTTATTTGATCCTTTGCCCATCTCACTTTCCCTCTTCGTTTAGATTTGTGTGTGACCATAGAATATCGGTCATATAGTACTTCATAATTGTATGTATCATACAGTACTTCATAATTGTATGTATAAGTATAAGAAAGAGTCAGGGGAAATTGTATAAGATAAAGAAGACGGTAGGTTATAGAATATAGAAAAGCAAAAGTGGAAAAGGGTGAAAAATGTAGTGGGATTCCTGATCAATCCAAAATCCCATTTCGAAGTATGGATAAAGGATCTTCCTATCTAGTTAATTCTCGGTGAGAAATCGATTTGATAGATCAGATATTGTTATCCATAATATTGATCTGATTCAGTATCATCAGGATACAAGTCATCCCATTGCATTTACAGGATGCAAATTTCTCCTCTCTATGGGATTATATCCCGAGCTATTGCCAAGAAAAAAAAGAAACAATGAGATTATGGAAGTCAATATTCTCGCATTTATTGCTACTGCGCTCTTCATTCTAGTTCCTACTGCTTTTTTACTTATTATTTATGTAAAAACAGTCAGCCAAAATGATTAATTGGAATCAAACTTGAATTAGTCATTCTTATCAATCATTGAAGAAATGAAATAAAGGGATTAAAGTGAAGAAATGAAAGAAAGGGATTAAAGGAAAATTCCAAGAAAGGATCCGGTTGGAATCTAAAGGTCGAAAGAACTATATATAGTTCTTTCGACCTTTAGATTAGAGTACTGTATAGTGTATACGATGAGATTCTCCTAACGTAACTAGATAATAGTTATCGGGATAATCGATATCCGTATAGAATACGGATATCGACTCAATCTAATAAATAGACGATTTCTTTTTAAAATGTACTTTATGTATAGGTATTGGATCTCCATCTTTATAATCTAGAGTAGATTATGGAAATAGTAGTCTAATTCTATTCCCTTTTTCACTACATCTACTTAATTTCGACCAACCCAAAATAATCGAAGGCAGTTCTTCTAATCCCTAGGTTTCTTAGAATTTGATATATGGGTCCCGGAATCCTTTGAAAGAATCCATGGAGAAAGAAAAGAATAGTACGAGAATAGACTATAGCAAAAAGCAAAAGAAAAAAGCAAAGATTTATGATTTCGCATCCCAAGAAGGGAAGTCATTGATTGAGCCATTAACAGATAATCTACGAAGTCTTATGATAACTTCTTCCAATTTGGAAAAGAAGTAGATTAGTAAAGGGCCCGTGGCATGCTTAAGCATGTCATGAGGTGTGTTGAATGGTTCGCGGAAGAAAGATCCCATTTTCTTTTGCGTAGAACTTTTTTTGACAACCACTAGTTACTTCTATTAGAAAGTATGCATCGTCGTAATCTAATACTAAGAATAAGTAAGAGTAACGGACTAGGAATAGGAGAAGGGCTTTTTCTTACACTTACAGAGGTCAAAAAAAGAAAGAAAAAACTAGGGATTGGATTTTTTTATTGTATCATAATTCTGGTAAGAGTTGGTCTATCAAAATAGAATATTTAGGAAGAATTTGGGTGGATAAATTTGCTTATCATGCGCCGATTTGAGTTTCGAAATACAATCAATATAGTAGGAGTCTTTGATCGAATTGTATCAATTACACAATTGATACAATTCGATTACTCAATTGATTACTTAATCAAGTATCCCTAGAGTCCACTCCTTCCCCATACTACTAGTGAAAGGGAAAATGTAAAGACTACCATTAAAGCAGCCCAAGCAAGACTTACTATATCCATGCGAATTATGTCTCCTATTTATATGAAATAATTATTTCATTATTAATAAATAATAATAGTCGAATCAATAGTACACAGTCAAAAGAGGATTCCCACTTAAGGCTATTGATAAACCAATTCAACGAATCGACTCATTTTTTTTTTGCAAGATAGCTAATTATCTATCGGGCACCTTATGTATGACCTAAACCTTACCGTCTCTCTTTCTATGTGAGTAGACATCACTATCCTTATCCACAACTCCTAAACAGATTTCCCATCAGCCTTAATTCTCGACGGAGTCAGTAGGCCCTACTTTAGTAGAGGTAGTGTAAGATAATTAGGAATTCTTCATAGTCTCCCGTAGAATGTCTTCTTCCATTCTAGAAGCAAAAAAGGAATGCCCTTTAGGGACCTTTGTGGATACCAAGATTTCCGATCTCCTATCTTCCTAGTTCGAAATTCCGCAATAGAATCCATTATGCAATTACTAAGTCAGTAATAATCTAAGTAAACCTTACCTCATCTCTATTAGTATCGTATCGGTTTAGGCCACTACCTGGAACCCGGTCAAAGCCCCTGGAAAAAAATGGACATTACAGCCTTTTTCTTTTTTCGAACTAGGAATTCTTAAATAACTATGAATTCTTAAATCAAGTATTGACAGGCCTAGTCCTTTGCCTCTGCTTATGCGGGGCAAGAATTTGTTGAGTTCGACCCGTACAAAATCCTAAGTATTTTGTAGACGAGGCGACACCCAGATTTGAACTGGGGATAAAGGATTTGCAGTCCCCTGCCTTACCGCTTGGCCATGCCGCCAGATCCGCTCCAAAATCGATAAAAATATTATTCATCCACATTCTATTACAAATTCTTTGGTGGTGGAGGCGAGGATTACTAAACCTCTTTTTCCTTTTTTGGATTTGGAATCCTATTTTATCCCTTCCCTATCCCTTTCAAAAACAAAAAAAGAATTCCTGTTTTTATGGATCTAGTTTAGATTATTCTCTTCGGTTGATTGTATCTTAAAGCACACACTGCTAAAAAGCTTCTCCCTTTCTATGGAAAGGAAAAGCAATTTGAAAGAAAAAAATGGATTTTCAATCACAGAATGCTAAATTTAGGGCAAATTAGAACCATTAACTCTATTTAAAAATTTCAATTTTTTTTTTTTTTTGTTTTTTTTCTTTCCCTTTTCGTTGAAATTAGAATAGTGAACATTGGTATTGTATCGTCTATTTATTTCTTAATGGCATACCAAAAGAAGATTGATTGATGGCTAATATAATCAGTATCCTTTTTTTTTCGAAAAAGAATTCTTTGTTCAATTAGCAATTATAAGAAAATTGATATGTATATGTAAACCCCCGGCCCGAACAGAAATTGTTACACGTTGGCCTCTCTCATGCGCATATCCCTAAGGGGGGTTTCGACTACTCGAAAAAAGAATACGAAACAAAAAACTTCCAATTTTCTTTTGAAACATGAAATTCATTGTGCTATGCTCAAACTTTCGAGGGCTTCCGATTATTCCGTCTTTATCTCATTGATAGGGGAGATTTCATTATGAATCTTTGGTATCCAATCAGATCGTAATATCATAACCTATAATAGATCAAAATGGGATTCTATATCCATAGGTATGCAATAGATATATGGAGTTCACGAAAATTTTATGGGATTCAGTAAGCAGAATAGAGATTCTACCCTTGGTAGATCGGGTTGGTGAATAGTGAGCCAATAATGGGATTTTTTTCGATAAATAGTCAATTTAAGATGCCCCGAAAAGGAAATGAGGGAATGTCCACAATACCTGGATTTAATCAAATCCAATTTGAGGGATTTAGCAAGTTCATTGATCAAGGCTTGACGGAAGAATTTTATAAGTTTCCAAAAATGGAAGATACAGATCAAGAGATTGCATTTACATTATTTGCCGAAAAACATCAATTGTTAGAACCTTTAATAAAAGAAGGAGATGCCGTGTATGAATCACTCACATATTCTTCGGAATTATATGTACCCGCGGGTTTAATTTGGAAAACTAGTCCAAATTTACAAGAGCAAACCGTTTTTATTGGAAACATTCCTATAATGAATTCTCTAGGAACTTTTATAGTAAATGGAATATACAGAACTGTAATCAATCAAATCTTGCAAAGTCCTGGTATTTACTACCGTTCGGAATTGGACCATCGAGGCTTTTCTGTCTATACCAGCACAATAATATCAGATTGGGGAGGAAGATCCAAATTCGAAATTGATGAAGAAGCAAGGATATGGGCCCGTGTGAGTAGGAAACAAAAAATATCTATTCTAATTCTATCATCAGCTATGGGTTCGAATCTAAGAGAAATTCTATATAATGTTTGTTACCCTGAGATTTTCCTGTCTTTCCCGAATGATAATGATAAGGACAAAGAAAAGATTGGTTCAAAAGAAAATGCTATTTTGGAGTTTTATCAACAATTTGTTTGTGTAGGTGGAGAGTCTTCTGAGTCCTTATGTAAGGAATTACAAAAGACATTTTTTCAACAAAGATGTGAATTAGGAAGGATTGGTCGACGAAATATGAACCGGAGACTGAATCTTGATATCCCTCAGAACAATACATTCTTGTTACCACGAGATGTATTGGCTGCTGCGGATCATTTGATTGGAATGCTATTTGGAATGGGTACACTTGATGATATGAATCACTTGAAAAATAAGCGTATTCGTTCTGTAGGGGATATCTTACAGGATCAATTTGGATTGGCTCTTGTTCGTTTAGTGGATGTGGTTGAAAAAACGATATGTGTAGCAATCCGGTATAATTTGAGACCGACTCCTCAAAAATTGGTAACTTCAACTTCATTAACAACTACTTATGAGTCGTTTTTTGGTCTACACCCTTTATCTCGAGTTTTGGATGGAACTAATCCATTGTCACAAACCGTTCATGGTCGAAAATGGAGTTATTTGGGTCCTGGAGGATTGACGGGGCGAACTGCCAGTTTTAAGATACGAGATATTCATCCTAGTTACTATGGACGTATTTGTCCAATTGACACGTCCGAGGGAATCAATGTTGGGCTTATTGGGTCCTTAGCTATTCATGCGAGGATTGGTGATTGGGGATCTCTCGAGAGTCCCTTTTATGAGATATCGGAGGGACTAAAGGACACACAGATGGTTTATTTATCACCAAATAGAGATGACCGTTATATGATAACAGCAGGAAATTCCCTGGCCTTGAGTGGGGATATTCAGGAAGAAGAGGTTGTTCCAGCTCGATACCGTCAAGAATTGCTGACTATTGCATGGGAACAGATTCATCTTAGAAGCATTTTTCCCTTCCAATATTTTTCTATAGGAGCTTCTCTCATTCCCTTTATCGAGCATAATGATGGGAATCGGGCTCTAATGAGTTCTAATATGCAGCGCCAAGCGGTTCCGCTTTCTCGGTCCGAGAAGTGCATTGTTGGAACTGGGTTGGAAGGCCAAACTGCTCTAGATTCGGGAGTTTCCATTATAGCCGAACACAAAGGAAAGATCCTTTCTACGGATACTCACAAGATCATTTTCTCAAGTAATGGGAAGACTATAAGTATTCCATTAGTTATGTATCGACGTTCTAACAAAAATACTTATATGCATCAAAAACCTCAGGCTCGGCGGGGTAAATGCATTAAAAAAGGACAAATTTTAGCGGACGGGGCGGCTACGGTTGGTGGAGAGCTCGCTTTAGGAAAAAACGTATTAATAGCTTATATGCCATGGGAGGGTTACAATTTTGAAGACGCAGTACTCATTAGCGAACGTCTGGTATATGAAAATATTTATACTTCTTTTCACATCCGGAAATATGAAATTCAAATTCATGTGACAAGCCAAGGCCCTGAAAAAATGACTAGGAAAATACCCCATCTGAGGGCTCATTTACTCCGCAATTTGGGCAAAAATGGGATTGTAATGTTGGGATCTTGGGTAGAAGCAGGTGATGTTTTAGTAGGTAAATTAACGCCTCAGACAGAGGATGAATCGTCCTATACCCCAGAGGATAGATTATTACATGCTATACTTGGCATGCAGGTATCTGCTTCAAAAGAAACTTCTCTAAAACTCCCTGTAGGTGGAAGGGGCCGCGTTATTGATGTGAAATGGATCCGTAAAAAGAAGGCGAATTCCGATTCAGAAAGGATTCGTGTATATATTTTGCAGAAACGTGAAATCCAAGTAGGTGATAAAGTAGCCGGAAGACATGGGAATAAGGGTATCATTTCCAGGATTTTGCCTAGACAAGATATGCCCTATTTACAAGATGGAACACCCATTGATATGGTCTTCAATCCCTTAGGAGTACCCTCACGAATGAATGTGGGACAAATATTTGAATGCTCCCTTGGATTAGCAGGGGATCTGCTAAAGAAACATTATAGAATAGCACCCTTTGATGAGAGATATGAGCAAGAGGCTTCGAAAAAACTAGTGTTTTCGGAATTATATAAAGCCAGTAAACAAACAAAAAATCCATGGGTGTTTGAACCCGAATACCCAGGAAAAAGCATAATATTTGATGGAAGAACGGGGGATTCCTTTGAACAACCTGTTCTAATAGGAAAGTCCTATATCCTAAAACTAATTCATCAAGTTGATGATAAAATCCATGGACGCTCAAGTGGGCCTTACACACTTGTTACACAACAAGCTGTTAGAGGAAGAGCCAAGCGGGGGGGGCAGCGAGTAGGAGAAATGGAGGTTTGGGCCCTAGAGGGATTTGGAGTTGCTCATATTTTACAAGAGATGCTTACTTATAAATCGGATCATATTCGAACTCGCCAAGAAGTCCTTGGTGCTACGCTGATTGGAGGAAGATTACCTAATCCCGAGGATGCTCCAGAATCTTATCGATTGCTCGTTCGAGAACTACGATCTTTGGCTCTAGAACTGAATCATTTCCTTGTATCTGAGAAGAACTTCCAGATTAATAGGAAGGAAGCTTGATCGGAATGAATCATCATTTCCATTTTTTTTATGATCGATCAATATAAGCATCAACAACTTCAAATTGGGCTAGTTTCTCCTCAACAAATAAGGGCTTGGTCCAACAAAATCCTACCTACTGGGGAGATAGTTGGAGAAGTCACAAAGCCCTATACTTTTTATTATAAGAGCACTAAACCAAAAAAGGATGGATTGTTTTGCGAAAGAATTTCTGGACCCATAAAAAGTGGATTTTGTGCTTGTGGAAATTACCGAGCGATCGGAGCCGAAAAAGAAGGCCGACAATTTTGCAAAGACTGCGGGGTAGAATTTATTGATTCGCGGATACGAAGATATCAAATGGGATACATCAAACTCGGATGTCCAGTGACTCATGTATGGTATTTGAAACGTCTTCCTAGTTATATCGCGAATCTTTTAGATAAATCCCTTACGGAATTAGAGGGCCTAGTATACGACGATTTCTCTTTTGGTAGGCCCCTAGCTAAAAAACCGACTTTCTTACGATTACGAGGTTTATTCGAAGATGAAATTCCATCCTGGCAATATAGCATTCCACTTTTTTTTACTACCCGAAGGTTTAGGACATTTCGAAATCGGGAAATCGCGACAGGAGCAAGGGCTATCAGAGAACAATTAGCTGATTTGGATTTGCGAATTGTTCTAGAGAATTCATTGAAGGAATGGAAGGAATTAGTAGAGCAGTTAGGAGACGAGGGGTCTACTGGAGATATCTGGGAAGATAGAAGAATTCGAAACAGAAAAGCTTTTTTGGTTAGACGTATGGGATTAGCTAAACATCTTATTCGAACAAATGTAGAACCAGAACGGATGGTTTTGCGCTTATTACCAGTTCTTCCTCCCGAATTGAGACCCGTGATTCAGATAGATGGGGAGAAACTAATGAGTTCGGATATTAATGAACTTTATAAAAGAATTATCCGTCGGAACAATGTGCTTACCAATCTATTAGCAAAAAGTCGTTTTTCACCAGTGGATTTAGCAATGTCTCAGGAAAAATTGGTACAAGAAGCCGTGGATACACTTCTTGATAATGGGCTCCACGGGCAATCAATAAGGGACGGTCAAAATAATGTTTACAAGTCATTTTCAGATGTAATTGAGGGTAAAGAGGGAAGATTTCGCGAGACTCTGCTTGGTAAACGGGTCGATTATTCGGGGCGTTCTGTTATTGTCGTGGGTCCTTGGCTTTCATTACATGAATGTGGATTACCTCGAGAAATAGCAATAGAGCTTTTCCAAACATTTGTAATTCGGGGTTTAATCAGGAAACTTGGCCCTTCTAATGATCCGTCTAACACTTCTAATGATACTTCTAACATGGGGATTGCTAAAAGTCAAATTCGAGAAAGAGAACCTATTGTATGGGAAATACTTCAAGAAGTTATGCAGGGGCATCCTGTATTGTTGAATAGAGCACCCACCCTGCATAGATTAGGCATACAGGCCTTCCAACCCATTTTAGTGGGGGGACGCGCTATTTGTTTACACCCATTAGTTTGTAAGGGTTTCAATGCAGACTTTGATGGGGACCAAATGGCGGTTCATGTGCCTTTATCTTTGGAAGCTCAGGCGGAAGCCCGTTTACTTATGTTTTCTCATCTAAATCTCTTGTCCCCAACTATTGGGGATCCTATTACCGTACCAACGCAAGATATGCTTATTGGGCTTTATGTATTAACGATCGGTAATCGGCGAGGTATTTGTGCAAATAGATATAATCCATATAATTACCCAAACTATCAAAGACAAGCCATTGATAAAAATAACTATCCATATACAAAGGATAAAGAACCCCCTTTTTCTAGCTCCTATGATGCACTTGGAACTTATCAGCGGAAACGAATCCGTGTAGACAGTCCTTTGTGGTTCCGATGGAGACTAGATCAACGTGTACGTGTCATTGGGGCAAGAGGGGTTCCGATCGAAGTTCAATATGAATCTTTGGGTACGTATCATGAGATTTATGAGCACTATCTAATCGTAGTAAATGGAAAAAAGGAAATCCGTTGTATATACATTCGAACCACCCTTGGTCATATTTCTTTTTATAGAGAAATAGAAGAAGCCATACAAGGGTTTAGTCAGGGGTCTACTATCTAAACTAAGAAATTCGATTAGGCGATGCCCCTTCCAGGGGAATTCGGATCTTTCCAATTTCACTAGTGTCATCATTTTCGAATTTCTGTGCGAATCAAAATTGAGATTGAGGAAAGAAAGTTAATTACGTTAGTAAAAAGGAAAAGGAAAGAAAGTTAATTATGTTTTCGAATCACTGACTCAGGTCCATTGTCAAATCCTATTCTGCAGAATATAGAGTGGTAGAAATGATAGAAGGGGTCAATCTGGTCTTTCATAATAAAGCGATAAACGGAACTGTTATAAAACGACTTATTACCAGATTAATAGACCATTTCGGAATGGGATATACATCTCATATCCTGGATCAAGTAAAGACTTTGGGTTTCCATCAAGCCACTTCGACATCTATTTCATTAGGAATTGATGATCTTTTAGCAATCCCTTCTAAGGGATGGTTAGCCCAAGACGTAGAACAACAGAGTTTTCTTTTGGAGAAGCACTATCATTATGGGAATGTACACGCAGTCGAAAAATTACGTCAATCGATTGAGATATGGTATACTACAAGCGAATATTTGAGACAAGAAATGAACCCTCATTTTCGGATGACTGATCCCTCTAATCCAGTCTATCTCATGTCTTTTTCGGGAGCTAGGGGAAATGCATCTCAGGTACACCAATTAATAGGTATGAGAGGACTAATGACGGATCCCCAAGGACAAATGATTGATTTCCCCATTCAAAGCAGTTTACGCGAGGGACTTTCTTTGACAGAATATATAATTTCCTGCTACGGAGCCCGCAAGGGGGTTATAGATACTGCTGTACGAACGGCGGATGCTGGATATCTTACACGTAGACTTGTTGAAGTAGTTCAACATATTATTGTACGTAGAAGAGATTGTGGTACTATCCGAAGTACTTCTGTGAGTCCTCAAAAAGGGATGACGGACAAATTTTGGGCCCAAACACTAATTGGTCGTGTATTAGCAGACGATATATATATCGGTTCACGATGCATTGCCGCTCGAAATCAGGATATTGGGATTGGACTGGTCAATCGACTCATAACCTTTCGAGCACAATCAATATATATTAGAACCCCCTTTACTTGCAGGAGTACATCTTGGATCTGCCAATTATGTTATGGTCGGAGTCCCACTCATGGCGATCTAGTCGAATTGGGAGAAGCCGTAGGCATTATTGCGGGTCAATCCATTGGGGAACCGGGTACTCAACTAACATTAAGAACTTTTCATACTGGTGGAGTATTCACAGGTGGTACTGCCGAACATATACGAGCCCCTGCTAATGGAAAAATCCAATTCAATGAGGATTTGCTTCATCCCACACGTACTCGTCATGGGTATCCTGCTTTTCTATGTTCTATAGACTTGGATGTAACTATAGAGAGTGGAGATATTCTACATAATGTGAATATTCCGTCAAAAAGTGTCATTTTAGTCCAAAATGATCAATATGTAGAATCCGAACAAACGATTGCTGAGATTCGTGCTGGAACTCCCATTTTTCATTTAAAGGAGAGGATACGAAAACATTTATATTCACAATCGGAGGGGGAAATGCACTGGAGTACTGATATCCCCCATGGGCCTGAATATGGATATGGAAATGTTCGTCAATTACCAAAAACAAGCCGTTTATGGATATTGGCAGGAAGTCCGTGCAGATCCAGTAGAGTGTCTTTTTCGATCCACAAGGATCAAGATCAAATCAATACTTATTCTTTTTCTCTTAGCGGACGATATATCTCTGACCTCTTAACGACTAATGATCAAATAAGAAATAAATTGTTGTATACTTCGGGGAAAGGGGATAGGGAAATTCTTGACTATTTAAGACCTGATCGAATCATATCCAATGTTCATTGGAATTTCGTATATCCTTCTATTCTTCAAGAAAATTCAGATTTTTTGGCGAAAAAGCGAAGAGATAGGTTCATTATCCCATTACAATATCATCAAGAATTAATGCGCTCTTTTGGTATTTCAATTGAAATAGCCATAAAGGGCTTTTTACATAAAAATAGTATTCTTGCTTATTTTGATGATCCACGATACAGAAGCAAGAGCCCGGGAATTATTAAATATGAGCCCCCAGGAATTACTAAATATGAGCCCCCAGGAATTACTAAATATGAGCCCTTAGAAGGCGAACTGGACTCAATCCTAAAAGAGGTGGGTTTAATTGAGTATGGAGGAGCAAAAGAGTTTAGTGCAAAATGCCCAATTAAGGTAGATCCCCTTTTTTTCATTCCCGAGGAAGTGCATATCCTACCGCGATCCTCATTCATAATGGTCCGTAACAATAGTATCATTGGAATAGAAACACAGCTCACTTTAGAGAAAAGAAGCCAAGTAGGCGGATTAATCCGAGTGAGGAGAAAAAAGGAATATATTGAACTGCGAATCTTTTCCGGGGATATTTATTTTCCTGAAGGGACTGATAAGATATTCAGTTACAGTGGCATTTGGCTAGAAACGAAAAAAAAAGATTATAAAGAATCACAAAAATCGAAAAAAGGGATCTATGTTCAAGGAATTAGACCTACCAAGAAAAGGTATTTTGTTTCGGTTCGATCCGTAATCACATATGAAATAGCCCACGGGATCCGTTTTGCAAGACTTTTCCTTGAGGATCTCTTGCAGGAAAAGGATAATCTCCAACTTCGAGTTGTCAATTCTTTTCGTTATGGAAATAACACGTTAATTCGAAGAATTTCTCACACAAGTATTCAATTAGTTCGGACATGCTTAGTATTGGATTGGGACCAAGAAAAAAACGGTTCTATAGAGGGGGCTCATGCTTCCCTTGTTGAGGTAAGGGCAAATGATCTGATTCGCCATTTCCTAAGAATTGAGTTAGTCAAGTCCACTATTTCGTATACTGGAAAAAGGTATGATAGGGCAAGTTCGGGATCGATTCTGGATAATCGATTAGATCGCACCAATACCAATTCCTTTTATTCCAAGGCGAAGATTCAATCACTTAGCCAACATCAAGGGGCTTTTGGCACGTTGTTGAATCGAAATAAAGAATGCCAATCTTTGATGATTTTGTCGTCATCCAAATCTTCTCGAATTGGTCCATTCAAGAGGTCGAAATATCAGAGTGTCACAAAAAAATCGAATCCTCTAATTCCAATTAGGGATTTTTTAGGGCCTTTAGGCGCTATTGTACCTAAGATATCAAATCTTTCTTCATCTTACCATTTAATAACGCATAATCAGATCTTGTTAAAGAAATATTTGCTGCTTGACAATTTGAAAGAAACTTTACAAGTACTTCAAGTACTTAAATACTCTTTAATAGATGAAAGTGGGAGAATTTATAATCCCCGTCCATGCAGTAACATCATTTTGCACCCATTCCATTGGAATTGGCACTTTCTTCATCACAATTATTGTGAAGAGAAGTCGACAATAATTTGTCTTGGACAATTTCTTTTCGAAAATGTATGTCTATTTAAATACGAACCACATGTAAGAATAAGAAAATCAGGTCAAATTTGCATTGTGAATGTTGATTCTTTAGTTATAAGATCAGCTAAACCTTATTTGACTAGTCCAGGAGCAACTGTTCGTGGTCATTACGGGCAAATCCTTTACGAAGGGGATACGCTAGCTACCTTTCTCTATGAAAAATCTAGATCTAGTGACATAACACAAGGTCTTCCAAAAGTAGAACGAATCTTCGAGGCGCGTTCGATTGATTCAATATCAAGGAACCTCGAAAGTAGAATTAAAGGTTGGAAGAAGCGTATACCAAGAATTCTTGGAATACCCTGGGGATTCTTGATTGGAGCCGAACTGACCATGGCCCAAAGCCGTATCTCTTTGGTTAATAAGATCCAAAAGGTTTATCGATCCCAGGGGGTACAGATCCATAATAGGCATATAGAGATTATTATACGCCAAGTAACATCAAGAGTGTCGGTTTCCGAAGATGGAATGTCTAAAGTTTTTTCACCTGGAGAATTAATCGGATTGTTGCGAGCAGAACGAGCGGGGCGTGCTTTGGACGAATATATCTGTTATCGTCCAATCTTATTGGGAATAACAAGAGCGTCTCTGAATACTCAAAGTTTCATATCCGAAGCAAGTTTTCAAGAAACCGCTCGCGTTTTAGCAAAAGCTGCTTTACGAGGTCGTATTGATTGGTTGAAAGGTCTGAAAGAGAACGTTGTTCTGGGGGGGATTCTGCCCCTTGGTACCGGATTCCATAAAATTGTGCATCCTTCAAGACAAGACAAGAACTTTTCTTTGGAAATTTCAAAAAATAATCTATTTGACTTGGAAATGAGAGATATTTTGGTATACCATAGAGAATTATTTTACGTGACAAACAATTTCTATGAGACATCAGAACAATCATTTATGCCACTTAATGATTCCTAAAGCCGATTCCTTTTTGACTTTAAACTAGACTTTTCACTTTCGAACTGATCGGATTATTGATTTAGTAATAAATAAAATAAGTAATTCAAGATAAAAAGGTTTATGCCCTCTATCCATGGGCAATTCCCGGTAGAAGGTTCCATCGGAACAATTTTTTATTTATTTCAAGGCACTTTGTCTCTTTGCTAGTTTCTTTGTTAATAATAAACAAAAAAGAAAAACAAAGGGAAAGTGGGAGAAAAAATGACAAGAAGATATTGGAATATCAATTTGGAAGAGATGCTAAAAGCAAGAGCTCATTTAGGTCATGATACTCAGAAATGGAATCCTAGAATGGCCCCTTACATCTCCGGAAAGAGTAAGAGTAAAGGTATTCATATTCCAAATCTCGTTAGAACTGTTCGTTTTTTATCAGAAGCTTGTAATTTAGTTTTCGATGCAGCAAGTCATGGAAAAAACATCTTAATCGTTGGTACCAATCCAAAAAAGAGGGATATCAAGACCAAAAAAAACAAAAAAAAAGGTTTTTCTCTCAAACCCATAAAACTCAAATTCAAAAAGGAAGTAGCCGATTCAGTAGCATCAGCTGCAAGAAAAGCCCGATGTCATTATGTTAATAACAAGTGGCTCAGGGGTATGTTCACAAATTGGGAAAGTACACAAGACAAAATAGCTATGTTCAACCAATTAAGAAAAGACGAAAGGACGGGAAAAGCCAAAAAGGCTAGAGCAATAAGAAGGAGAAAATTATCTACCTTGCAAAGATACCTCGATGGGGTTCAAAATATGATAGACTTGCCTCATATTGTGATCATCCTTAATCAGAAAGAAGAAAAAATGGCGGTTCAAGAATGTTTCGTTAAAGGGATTCCTACAATTTGTTTAGTCGATACAAATTGTGACCCAGATCTCGTAAATATTCCGATTCCAGCTAACGATGACGAGATAACTCCACTTCGATTAATTCTTGATAAATTAGTATATGCAATTAGTCTGGGTTACTCTAGCTATAAAAGAAGAAGCCTTTCTCTCTATATAAGAAAAAGAAGAAGCTATATAAGAAAAGGAGGAAGCCCTTCTCCCTATATAAAAAAGGGAAGTCGTTGATTAAGATTAATAATAAGAAATAGAGTCAATTATTAGTATTAGGCAACTCCATAGATTGATTGGATCACTTACTCTTTTTTTTTCCAAGAGCAAGAGATAAAAAAGAGAAGAGGGATATTAATATATATTATGATCTGATGTGATTTCTTGGTATCCTAACTATAATTAATATAATGAATCATTATATATAATTAATGATTTCAGTTGCTGAGTTGACAAAGAGGTGGTTGAATCCAAATAATTCTCTTTTTGAAGTTCAATTTCTATCAGAGGACAATATGAATCTTAGACCATGTTACATTAAAACACTCAAGGGCTTATACGATATATCGGGTGTAGAAGTAGGCCAGCATTTCTATTGGCAAATAGGGGGTTTACAAATCCACGCTCAAGTACTTATCACTTCTTGGGTCGTAATTGCTATCTTGTTAGGTTCAGTCATCATAGCTGTTCGGAATCCACAAACCATCCCGACTGACGGTCAGAATTTCTTTGAATATGTCCTTGAATTTCTTCGAGATTTGAGCAAAACCCAGATTGGAGAAGAATATGGTCCTTGGGTTCCCTTTATTGGAACTATGTTCCTATTTATTTTTGTTTCGAATTGGTCAGGCGCTCTTCTCCCTTGGAAAATCATACAGTTACCTCATGGGGAGTTAGCTGCGCCCACGAATGATATAAATACTACTGTTGCATTAGCTTTACTCACGTCAGTAGCATATTTTTATGCAGGTCTTAGCAAAAAGGGGTTGGGTTATTTCGAGAAATACATAAAACCAACTCCAATACTTTTACCAATTAACATCCTAGAAGATTTCACAAAACCTTTATCCCTTAGTTTTCGACTTTTCGGGAATATATTGGCTGATGAATTAGTAGTTGTTGTTCTTGTTTCTTTAGTCCCTTTAGTAGTCCCTATACCTGTCATGTTTCTTGGATTATTTACAAGTGGTATTCAAGCTCTTATTTTTGCAACGTTAGCCGCGGCCTATATAGGCGAATCCATGGAGGGTCATCATTGACTAGTTTTCGAAATAATCTTTTTTTTTTCTTTCGCTTAGTCCAATTCATGCATGATTCAAGATAATCCGCTTAGTTGAAAAACATAATAGATAGAAATGTGTAGGAATATACGACCTAGAATTGTAGGAGAGAAGATCGGCGCTATTACGGAATTGTCAAATATATAGGGATTGGGGGGGGCGCGCTAGATGTATGTAATTAATGTCTATAAGTCCAGTAACTTTTTTGTGTCGGTTTCGAGGAAGGATTCTAAAATCCGATTCAATATAAAATATGAAAGAGAAAATAGGATCGGTTTTCCTTATGGAAGAAACAAACGTATATGTAATATTAACTATTCATTAGTTAGTAATATTAACTATTTATTAGTTAGATTACCATTAGTTATATTAATTAGATAGTCTCTTCTATCTATATATTACATGGAATATACAATTCGATATAATATAGTTATGTTAATATGACAATATCTTCTATATTAATATTTCTATCCACGTGTATTGTATTTGATGTATATGTATTGCTATGCATATGGATATAAATACTTAATATTATATTGCTTTACTTCTTTCTTAATATTGCTTTACTTATGGTTTATGGGGTATTTAGATTAGATGGATTCCAATAGAGAGCCTTCTTCTGTCTCGTCTTTGATTATGGATTGGATGAAAAAACATATCAACTCACGGATATAGAAGAGGAAAGAAGGAAGAATTGAATAAAAGAGTGGAAGGGTTGGAAAGAAAGAAATGGAATAAAATAACTAGAATCTCCGTATAATAACTAGAACTATGTATATGGATTTCCAAAAACTCCATAATGGGTAGAAACTAAAAAGGGGATATCGAGGTAGTTCTAACAATTCCATAATATTTTCATTGCAATTTCTAGTTTTTAGTCACTTCGACCCAATGGATCTTAATTCAAAAATAAGTACTAATTTGAAGTACTAATTTCTTGGTTGATTGTATCATTAACCATTTCTTTTTTTTTTTAGCATGAGGAACTCACCATGAATCCACTGATTTCTGCCGCTTCTGTTATTGCTGCTGGATTGGCCGTAGGGCTTGCTTCTATCGGACCTGGAATTGGTCAAGGTACTGCTGCAGGACAAGCTGTAGAAGGTATTGCGAGACAACCAGAAGCAGAAGGTAAAATACGAGGTACCTTATTGCTTAGTCTAGCTTTTATGGAAGCTTTAACAATTTATGGGCTGGTTGTGGCATTAGCGCTTTTATTTGCGAATCCTTTTGTTTAATCTTAGAAATAGAAAAGAGTACCTTAGATTACATACTTTTTTCTTATTTTATGAACTTGACTTGAAATCGCTGTTTGATATCAACACCTTAACTCCTACAATTCTTTATTAATAAGAATCCAATACACGAGGAAGGACTGATTTAAGGATGATAAATTTACGGATAGG